CCTAGATCCATTTTGGTCTTGAAATTATATAATTATATAATAATGGAAACAGCAACCCTAGTTGCCATCTCTATATCTGGTTTACTTGTAAGTTTTACTGGGTACGCCTTATATACTGCTTTTGGGCAACCCTCTCAACAACTAAGAGATCCATTCGAAGAACATGGGGACTAGTTGAAGTAATGAGCCTACCAATATTGGTAGGCTCATTACTTCAATTGAGATAATGAAAAATCATTTCGTCTTTTTAGTTGGAACTTTAGGTGGTTCTCTAAAAAAGATAGCGAAAAAAATAATTCCTAAAGTAGAAACTAAGAGGAATGTATAAACCAATGCTTCCATGGATTTGATCGTGGTTTACAATTATAGCTTTCATACCTGTTTATGTGGGATCGTCTCTCGGATAAAGAAAAAGAAGGAACAAGAGTAAAAGAAAAGGTAGCAATTCAAATCAAGATTTATCCGGTTCCCTATGGCAAATTCCAATCACAAAAAGAAAATAAAGTCCAAAAGGAACAAAACAATGTTGTATCAGACTACTTGTCTTCTTGTAGTTGGATCTCCAAGTTTTTGGAATGTTCCAAATTCTACTTGAGCATCCAAATCTGGGTCGATACCAGCAAAAACATCTCTGAACAAGGTTCTAGCACCATGCCAAATATGTCCGAAAAAGAAGAGCAGAGCAAACGAAGCATGTCCAAAAGTAAACCAACCTCTCGGACTGCTACGAAAAACACCATCAGATTTCAAAGTAGCACGATCTAATTCAAAAATTTCACCCAATTGAGCACGTCTAGCATATTTTTTCACAGTAGCAGGATCACTATAACTAACTCCATTGAGTTCGCCACCATAGAACTCAACAGTTACACCTACTTGTTCGACACTATATTTCGATTCCGCCCTTCGAAAAGGAACATCGGCTCTAACAATTCCGTCTCCGTCTACCAAAACAACCGGAAATGTTTCAAAAAAAGTAGGCATACGACGTACAAAAAGTTCACGCCCCTCTTTATCTCTAAAGATAGGGTGTCCTAACCACCCAACAGCTATTCCATCCCCATTGTCCATTGAGCCCGCTCTAAACAATCCCCCTTTTGCCGGATTATTGCCAATGTAATCATAAAAGGCTAATTTTTCGGGAATTTTAGACCAAGCTTCTGATAAACTTTGATTTTCGGCTAGCCCAGCACCAACTCTTCGATATATTTCTTGCTGGAAGTATCCCTGATCCCATTGATAACGAGTGGGACCAAATAATTCAATCGGCGTAGTTGCTGAACCATACCACATAGTTCCAGCAACAACAAAAGCTGCAAAAAAGACAGCAGCGATACTACTGGAAAGGACGGTTTCAATATTTCCCATACGCAATCCTTTGTACAGACGTTGGGGTGGACGGACACTAAGATGGAAAAGGCCCGCTAATATGCCCAATGTCCCTGCTGCAATATGATGAGAGGCTATTCCCCCTGGAACAAAAGGATCAAAACCTTCCACACCCCATGCGGGATTTACGGATTGTACCCTTCCGGTTAGTCCATAAGGATCGGACACCCATATTCCAGGACCATACAATCCTGTTACATGAAATGCGCCAAAACCAAAACAAGCCACCCCTGAAAGAAATAAATGAATTCCAAAAATTTTAGGCAAATCCAAAGAAGGTTTTCCTGTACGTTCATCACAAAAGATTTCTAGATCCCAATATACCCAATGCCAGATAGCCGCCAAAAAGCACAAGCCGGAAAACACAATATGTGCCCCGGCCACACCTTCGTAACTCCAAATACCAGGATTCGTTATAGTCCCTCCTGTGATACTCCAACCACCCCATGAATTGGTTATTCCTAAACGAGTCATGAAGGGTATAACAAACATACCTTGTCTCCACATTGGGTCAAGAACAGGGTCAGAGGGATCAAAAACGGCTAATTCATATAGAGCCATCGAACCGGCCCAACCAGCAACCAGAGCTGTATGCATTATATGGACAGAAAGTAAACGGCCGGGATCATTTAATACGACGGTATGAACACGATACCAAGGCAAACCCATGAAAATACCTCTTATATCAACAAAAAATGGACACTATGTAACTTTATTGCACTGTAAAAAACTATACTATGGACCGTCTCTTTTTAGTGGATTATCTCGGGTAAAGGATTAATATTTGTTCTAGTTTTTTAGTAATAACGGAAGAATTCTATTCGTAGGAACAAAAGAAGCAGATCTATTCTATACCCGATAAGTAACAATACGCAATGGTGGAGAGGGGGGTTGACCGTATTTTATATGAGTGTTTATATCTTTATATCAGTGAATGCAGACATATTTGTTCAGCACTCAAAGAACCAGAAGAACCTATTCGTAAGAATTTTCCTTTAGTCACTCGGTCTTCCTTTTGTATTTAGGATTTTTTTTTACGAATTTATTCAATCTATATTCAATCTATAAATAAAATATGATAAAGACCAATCATTATTAAGACAATAAACCCATTGTTACGTTTCCGCATCAAAGCGAGATATACTACTTAATTCAATTCTTTTTTTATTTAATGCCTATTGGTGTTCCAAAAGTACCCTTTCGAAGTCCTGGAGAGGAAGATGCATCTTGGGTTGACGTATAGTGCGACTTGTCAGATATATTGGGTCATATGGGATTTCCCCGTTCTCTCCCCCGATCGAGATATCCTCTCTTTCACCCCAAAAAAGATTGATTGAATCGGCAAAAATTTGGAGCGTGAAGTATGTAATTAGATCTTTTTTTGGGGGGATATCCAGATTAATATTAGAAATTTACAATAATTTATGGTTTGCTTGGTTGGACCAATAAAATGAAGCATCCAGGCTCTGTTTAAAAAAAAAACCAAGTGGTAATATATCTACGATTACTACTTCTATCATATATTTGTATTTGCTGGAAAACATGAAATAAATTGAAGAAAAGAAATCGTAGCAAAAAGACGTGGTATTGGAGTATTTGTGCTATATGTGCAAATCCAAATCGGGTAGATCTTTACTCGGAGTAGAACAGAAACCTAAAAGAATTGAATTGAAGAAGCCCAATCAAAAACAAGAAAATTACATCGCGATTTGGATTCGATCTCGATGAAAACAATAGATCAATGAGAAGTTAGTTCAATAAGTGTTTAGTATTTTTTTGTAGAATTTTTATTTTTATAATTATTAATATAGAATAATATTAATATAAATTAATATAGATAAATGGGTCAAAAGTCGTCTTTCTTGAAAAATGTAAGAAAAAGACCTTTCGTTAGAAGTTCGAAAAAGTCTGCTATGAAAAAAGAAAGAGGGTTGAAATCTACACATTGATTCTTTTTCGCGATTTTTGGTGAACCGTATGCATCAAAAGGTGCATGTACGGCTCCTAAGGGATAAAATCTTATCCTAATCAACCGACTTTATCGAGAAAGACTACTCTTTTTAGGCCAAGGGATTGATAGTGCGATATCGAATCAACTTATTGGCCTTATGGTATATCTCAGTATAGAAGATGATACCAAAGATTTGTATTTGTTTATAAATTCTCCAGGCGGATGGATAATACCCGGAATAGCTATTTATGATACTATGCAATTTGTGCAACCAGATGTACAGACCGTATGCATGGGATTAGCCGCTTCAATGGGATCTTTTATTCTCGCAGGAGGAGAAATTACTAAACGTCTAGCATTCCCTCACGCTTGGCGCCAATGAGTCTTTTATTTGAGAAAAAAAAAGAAGACTATGCCTTCGCCATATGAATATTAAGCAATAATAGCATGGCACTTCGAATTCGATATGCGAAAATCTTTCAAAACCATGCGATTATGTATCGAAAGAGTGGTATGAGAAAATGGGTATTTCCGATTTTATCTGATCTATCAGGAGCCTATTTCAGCGTCACAAACTCTTTTGTTTTTACACCGGAAAGCTTTTAACAATCTTTATGTTATGAAAGAATAAGATTTTGTTACTTATATAACTATATAATATAACTATATAACATAACTATATAACATTTGATTTGAAAAAAAAAAAAAAGAAACTTTGGGATTGCTGAATAACAGACCAAATAATAAAGCAACGGAACCATCATAGTATTTTTTAACTATTCCAAAACAAAAAAAGGAAGGGTGGTTATTGGATCATTTACCGATCTAGGTCTGATAGACCCTCTCCATTTTTTTTTCTTTCTTCGATGGAAGGTAAAAACCAATTCCATAGTAGAGCCGTATGCAATACGCAAAAGATGCCTGTACGGTTGTTCAATCTTTGTTTTTTATTATTCTTTATCTCTCGCCTTATCGTACGAGATAGAGGAACCTTTTATTATGTTATATCGTCAGGGTAATGATCCATCAACCCGCAAGTTCTTTTTATGAGGCACAAACGGGAGAATTTATCCTGGAAGCGGAAGAACTACTGAAACTGCGCGAAACTATCACAAGGGTTTATGTACAAAGAACGGGCAAACCTTTATGGGTTGTATCCGAAGACATGGAAAGGGATGTTTTTATGTCAGCAGCAGAAGCCCAAGCTCATGGAATTGTTGATCTTGTAGCGGTTGAATAAAAAATTAGCAGGGATTCCGCGCAAATACACAATTTGAGATTTTTTCTTCTTACCGCTTGCCGGATTTAATATAATATCTCTATTAATTAATCTATTCTATTAATAATTAATTAATCTATAATCTATTAATCTAGAATATAAGTAATTCATAATCATCGGGTTAGGATTGATCTAAACCAGCTCATTATATATATGATTCAACATGCCAACTATTAAACAACTTATTAGAAACACAAGACAGCCAATCCGAAATGTCACGAAATCCCCCGCCCTTCGGGGATGCCCTCAGCGCCGAGGAACATGTACTAGGGTGTATGTGCGACTCGTTCCGATCATGGACTAAGACAAAACAGAGGAAACAAATTATTCCGGTATCAGTGATCGGTTAGGATCGAATGGAAAAACTCCATTCACTATCTTAAACTTAAAAAAAAAGAATCTATTAATAATAAATAATTAATAATAATATATATCCTTTGTATTGTGTATCAAATTTATGGTTTCCGTTGGTGCAAATCCAATCACCTCAATTTGCAATTTCAGATGAGAAAGACTTCCCCATTGGTAGCAAATGCTTATCCATTAAGCAGGGGAGATTCTATTTCAAAATTAAAAAGCCGAAAGATTATGCCCTTATTCTTGCAAGAACGGACTAAGAGGGTCAGCTCCCCAGCTAATCTTCATACTTAAATACCGTTACTGTATAGTTAGATCTCGTTGTGAAAGACTTTTTACTAGTTATTTCATGGGTAGAGCCAAAGAGTGTGAACTGTACAAGTTAACAATAGCATTGATTAAAGGAGAGAAGGGGCTCCGGTGTATAGAGAGGACCTCGCCGTTTAAGAAGTAACCATAGAAACGATGGAATCCACTATTTCTTTATCCATTTCTATTTAATTGAATATGCTTTTTTGATACCTAGTATCAAAAAATTTCTTATTTCGAGGTTAAATGCTTAGAAATAAAAAGAAAAAATCGTGGTTGGGAAGGTTATAGTAGCAAAAGCCATTGGAATCTTTTATTTTATACATTGGAAAAATCCGTTTTTATTATTAATACACTAGTAAAGGGAAAAGAATAACTGAAAGAAAAGAAATCAAATAGTTATTCATCAAAGTTTGATTTATTCAATGACCAGAATTAAACGAGGATATATAGCTCGGAAACGTAGGACAAAAATTCGTTTATTTACATCAAGTTTTCGAGGGGCTCATTCAAGACTTACTCGAACTATTACTCAACAGAAAATAAAAGCTTTGGTTTCGGCTCATCGGGATAGAGATAGGAAAAAAAGAGATTTTCGTCGTTTGTGGATCAGTCGAATAAATGCAGTAATTCGCGAGAATCAAGAAAAGGTATACTATAGTTATAGTAGATTAATGTATAATCTGTACAAGAGGCAGTTGCTTCTTAATCGTAAAATACTTTCACAAATAGCTATATTAAATAAGAATTGTCTTTATATGATTTCCAATGAGATCATAAAATAAAAATTCCCCGGAGACAGAACTCCGGGAAGGTAGGGTAGAGATTTGTATGATAAAATAGAATCATATGATAAAGTCGTCAAAATGAGCAACCACGTTCAATAAAAAAAGATTTATTCTTCTTCACCGATTCCCTTTTTTCTTACATACAACACGATAATCAAAATTGGATTGTCGTAGTTTTCGAACAAAACAAAACATCAATCCACATTTGATTTGAGTTTCGATTGGAATTTGAATTCAATTGAAGAGTAATCCTATTTTTTTTTTTTTGTTTTAAGACCTGTAGTTCTAGCGGCCGACTCGCTTTTTTCAAATTGTTTTTCATTATTAAGAAAAGGTAACAAAGATAAAATACGCGCTTGTTTTATAGCAATCGTAATTAATCGTTGTTGTTTTAAGGTCAATCTATTCACCCGTCTAGATAATATTTTTCCCTGTTCACTAATAAATCGACTAATTAAACTCATGTTTTTATAATCAATTCGATCCCCCGATTGGATCGGGGGCAAACGTCTACGAAAAGATCGCTTGGATTTAAGAAAGAGTCGCTTAGATTTATCCATAGTTTGTTTATTCCTTATCCCGAAAATCCTATTTCTTACAAAATAGGATTTGCTTTGTTTCTATTTTTTTATTCTTATATTTTTAAATTTTGAATTTAGAATTTAATAATGTTTTTAAATATATTTAAATATATATATATAAAATAATAAATATATTAAATAAATATATATAATCTATAAATAGATGTTCTATTAAATAATAAATATATGTTATATTAAATATATGTTATATATACAATTTCGAATTCTATGTTATATATATACAATCTCTTCTAGAATTTAGAACAAAAAAATATATAATTTTTCATGTTCCTTCGAGGGGTGATACACAAGTGATCAATTTTATCTATTTCTTTATCTCCCCGTGAATCGTATGTTTGCAACAACAGGGACAGAATTTTCTCAACTCCAATCGACTAGGCGTATTGTGTCGATTCTTTTGAGTAATATATCTGGAAATACCCGTTGATTTCTTATTAACATTGTTTCGAACACAACTGGTACATTCCAAAATAACCCCTATTCGGATATCTTTACCTTTGGCCATGAACCTCCTTTGTGTTTTTGATTCACTTAACTCTTCTATTTTACGATTCGAAGCGAAAAGGAACGAAAAATAAAATAATAGAAGTTGCTAACTCGAAATCCAATTATGAAGGATCTCGTTCCAATCAATAATCAATATAGTCAATATAGTATAAGTATAGTAATTATAAGTATAGTAATAATTAAGTAATACAATGATTTCTAACTATATTTAGAATCACAGCACAGTACAGTATTTCTATTTTCATTTAAGTATCCTGTATGATATTCTTGCCCCGCCTTACCCATTCCATTTCTATTTCTGGTCTCACCCTATTATTTAATATTTAATAGAGTAATAGAAATGGAATTGATTATTAATTGAATTTTTGAATTTCTTATTAATTAAATTCAATTCAAGCCTGGACCAAATTCCGAGTTTCACTGAGGCCGAATCCAACTTTATTCTTTCTCTTTTCTAACTTCTAAAAAAAAAAAAAGAAAAAAGAGGGAGAAGGGGGGATTAATCACAGATATTTGATTGTATCTCTAATCTTCTTCACCCCTTCCCGTGTCAATAACTAGAATGAAAAAAAGGGGAATATCAATGCATCCGGGAATAAACGATTGATCTCTATCAAGAGACCTGCTAAAGCACCGAACCATAGAGTACTTACCACTGGTGCCACGGAGAGATATGTTTTTAGATCTCGCATTTAAAATCCTCCTTCTTTATTCTTAATTCTTATTCTTTATTGTAATTTGTAATACATAATTACATCTATGATCGGATGGTTATTTAATTAATAACGACTTGTATTTGTACACAAAATTCTTAATTCAAATTGAAATGTATAACGATTCATTAGATATTCTTTTTGTTAACAAAAAAAAGAGGTCCATTTCTTCTCTGCCCGAGCATTCCCTAAAAATATTCATTTTTTTGTTAGGCGTATTTCAGATGTATATAAGTCTTTTTTTTTTATTATTATAATATATGTTATACGATATGAAACTAAAAAGAAAAAAATGGCAGGATAATTTATATATATCAACCGAGAAAATCAAGATATGGAAAACAAGACAAAGATTCTTTACAATGGCACTGTAAACGAATTGAAAGGGATGTAGCGCAGCTTGGTAGCGCGTTTGTTTTGGGTACAAAATGTCACGGGTTCAAATCCTGTCATCCCTATCCCTAACTATTACTTATCTTATGAGCAGTAACAAGGGATCAATTGAGACCGATTAAAAAAGTAGACATACATATACATACTCAATAGAAATAGATGGATATTCTATCAATATATATGATGAGAGTTCTATATATATATAGATTATGATAGTATATGCATGCAAGATGAATTGGGGTCACATAAAATTCTTTTATGAAAATAAAGCGCTCTTAGTTCAGTTCGGTAGAACGCGGGTCTCCAAAACCCGATGTCGTAGGTTCAAATCCTACAGAGCGTGATTCCATTCTTGTTAGATCGAGAATGACACTGAAATAATGGAACAGCAGTTTAAAGTCTTAATTTTACCTCCTGTGGATTAGGATTAAAACAAAGAAAATAGGAGGTCAATAAAAAAAAATGTTAATTAATCAAAGGTCCAACTGATCACCACGTCGGTATTGTAAATATGCAGTTACGAATAATCCAGCCAAAGTAATAGGAATTAGACCTAACACGATTCCAAATAGAAAAACTTCAATCATTTTTATTTGTTTGAAAGGAGAAAGGAAAGGGGGAGGTAATATATATCCTTAAATATTAATCTGTATTGCCCTGCCCATGAATCTCAATGACCAAGAATTGGAAATTGACACGGTAAGGAACTATAGAATATATTGAATATCCCAGAAAGATTGATTTTTATGAATTGTTCATTCAATTAATTTCATAATCTCAAATCAAATAAGTCGTATCTTGCTCAGACCGATAAATAGAGATGAAGTTATAGTTAAAGCTGCTAGTAGAAAACCGAAATAACTAGTTATAGTGGGCATGAAGAGGCTAAATGAAATATGTTCTTTTTATACATATGTTTAAAAAGCACTTCCCTAAGTTTCCATTAGAAAGATAGGAAGATAAACAAACACTTGAAAAATCCAATTGAAAGTTTTTGATTCATCAATCAATCATTATAGACGAACAAAAATATAGTGACATAGGTAAGAAATCCATTCATCATCTGTGACATCTACACGTCCTGTGATTCCAAATCAACAGATTCATTGAACAACTCTTGAGTTGAGTAAACTAATATAATAAAAAAATTATATAAAATTCTATTTATATTAATATTATAAGAATAAGAACTTTGTTGTGTAATTTCATTCAATTCAAAAAGGGAAAACTCTCTTTTTCTTTGAATTAATATAGAATCAAATCGGAAAAATATCTATTTTGATCCTTTTTTTTATTTTTTATTTATTAATTTGGATTGTATCTAATCCATTTTTTTTAGACCAAAAGAACAGTGACCTTCTAATGCCCGTTACTTGACTTTTTTACAATGATTTTAATTCATTGGATTTTGTAGTAGGTTCCATTTTCATAATATCTCCAACGAGAAGAAAAAAGGTATCAAATCGCTCGAAACTAGGGTTCTACATTTTTTTCTCTTCTCTTTCCTTATTTTAATATAAAATAAAGCTCTATCCTTGTAATTGTAATTAAGTAATTAAGGCAAGAAGGAGCCTTTTGAGTGTAATACAAGAACAACAATGCGCGTGCCGCGAATATTGATCTTCTTAAAAAAAAAATGGAATTATTTGTTATTTTTCTGTCATTAAATACTATCTATTACTGCTATTATTGTTACTTTTTATTGGACAACT